TAGAAAGATTAATATTAATATATATATAAATTATAGATCTATATATTAATTTATATATATATTGAATAAATAAATATAATATTGAATAAATAAATATATGTGCATTAGACGCAGCAGTAGAGAGGATAGTGGGTGATTCCGGAACGAAAAATTGGAGTTTTTTAGATATTATTCTAGGGTATAGGTTGAAATACGAGTTGAGAAATAAAACTGGAATGAATAATTGTTTCAAGACTGAAATTGATTTCGATTTTATCGAACTAAGGATCCTGACTTCATATTCCTTCTATATTATATAGTATCCTTGATTTTTTGCTTTTTTTGTGAATTTGAATTAATGAATGGAATAATGAATAAATATAGATAGATATAGAACTCTATTTGAATTAAAAAAAACTCTATTCTCTATAGTATCGAATCAAGAATTTCCTATTTCTAGATGGCGATTAGAATGAATTAGTTAGTAAAAAAATCATGAATCAAAAGATCTTTTGAAATTATATGACCGAGGGAAAAAGACCTTTCGATTCTAATCAGACTCTTCCGTTATATTGACAATATAAAAAAACTTATGATATGATAATCATCGTATCATATAATATGATGGCGGTTGGGCACGTATGCCCCCATCGTCTAGTGGTTCAGGACATCTCTCTTTCAAGGAGGCAGCGGGGATTCGACTTCCCCTGGGGGTAGGTAGGGTACTACGAAAAAAAGTTGATCGAAGCTTCTAACTAAGCCTAGAATGGATTCTTCTAGGGTCGATGCCCGAGCGGTTAATGGGGACGGACTGTAAATTCGTTGGCAATATGTCTACGCTGGTTCAAATCCAGCTCGGCCCAAGAATTCACTGATCCGCCATGAGATGCTATAGACAGACTTTTTCATTTTTTCGTCAAAAATGACGGATATTACCGACTAAAAAAATTTTGGATATAGCCTTCCTCTCTTCCATTTTTTTTGTTAGCAAAAATTCCTATTTTGCTAACAACTCTAATCTCAATTTACGATTTTGAAAATCGTATTATATATATTCTATTAGATAATAAAATATCTAATAATAACCGAAGAAATAAAACACTTTTTATTTTTAACGCTAAAGATGGGTTTTCATTCGATTTGGACAGTACTGAACTAATAATATGTTATTAGTCGCTCTCGTTAAAGTATCAATATATCAGTATATCCCTCGTGCCTCGGCGATCCTTACAAAAGTAATCCAAATTGAAATCCAATGCAAGTATATATATATATATATATATATATGTATATTTGATAGCTTGATTTCATGGGGATTGTAGTTCAATTGGTTAGAGCACCGCCCTGTCAAGGCGGAAGCTGCGGGTTCGAGCCCCGTCAGTCCCGACGGAATAAAATCACTCAAATAAAAGCCAATAATATGAAAAAAAAAAAGGATCAAAAACTCTAATGCATTTTTTTTTACAAGAAGGACTGTCGAAGACAAACTATGCATAGTGAACCTTTCTAGAAGATTCAATCTTTTTTATATCTTAGTACTAGTATAAGTAATAGTATAATAATACTAGGACTTTTTTAGGATACTTGTTTGATTTCTTTGCCACGCAAATTAACTAAAGTAAAAGTAGTTAACTCCTTCTTCGTTTTTATTTAGCTTCTATTGTTTGTTTGAGTTGGTTTGTTTGTAACCAATGGAAATGAAACGGAAAGAAAAGAGCATTCAAATACTATTTCATCAGATTCATCAGATGAATCCACAAGGAATGGGGTCTAATTTATAGAAAAACAAGAAAGAACGAGAAATAAAATAATAAATAAGAAAAAAGAATCCAAAAGAGAAAGGAATTCGATTGAATTGAATCGTGTGAATTGGATCATGAATCCTATTTTGAATTTGGTATGAATAAAAAAAACAAAGATCTTCCTATGGTATACTATACCATTTTATTTTCAACGATGAATTGATTTGATAGCTCAGATATTTTATTCAGATATTGATCTGATTCAATATCATCGATGTTGAATTCATCCCATTGAATTTTCAGGTAAAAATTTGCTCATCTCTAGTCATCTCTATGGGATTAAATCCCGAATTATTACCTAATAAAAATAAAAAACACTGAGATTATGGAAGTCAATATTCTCGCATTTATTGCTACTGCACTCTTCATTCTAGTTCCTACTGCCTTTTTACTTATAATATATGTAAAAACCGTGAGTCAAAGTGATTAAGTTGAATGAAACTTGATTGTTTTTTTGAGGCCCCTATTGAAGAAATCGAAGGATTAATTGGAATTTTGCGTCTTAAGTGGAATGAGAATTAGCGGGATCTATTATATGAGATCCGATAGTATGGTAGAAAGATGCTTTCTACCATACTAGCTAGCATACTCCCAATTATTCTTATTGTAAGTTGTATATTTTGTAAGTTGTATATTATATACTTTATATAGATTCTATTTTATGGATCCATAAAATAGAATCTATATAACATAAAAAAAAGGCTTTTTTTTAATAAAAAAATGTGTCTATAAAACAATCCATACAGCTTGATTCTTCACGTCAATCAATTAGTAGTAGTACCTTTAGAGTCCACTTCGCCCCCATACTACGAGGGACAGAGAAAAAGTAAAGACTACCATTAAAGCAGCCCAAGCAAGACTTACTATATCCATGTAAATTATGTCTCCTGTCTCTATGACGGATATTCCACTAATGTTGAGTAATAATAGTGGGATCGATGGCGCATAGTCAAAAAAAAGGGGGCTAACGCCGTTGAGGAAAGGCCCCAATAAATCCGCTTACAACAAGTTCTTATACGATACTCTTAATCGTAAGGGGGTACGCATAAAAAAATACGCAGTCACGCGTTTGGAAATATCCGGAGATTCCCCGGAATCGTAAGATCAGATGTAGAAAAGCTATTCGTTCTTTTCTTGTCTTTTATTTTATCTATTTGAATTAGGTTAGGTATTAGGTAAAAAATTCAGGAAAAGCCCTCAAAATAAATTTAGATTCAGGAGTCGATAACGATCTACTCGATCCCTCTGTTTCGCGTTTCATCTAATCATTACTGTCTAATATTTATCGCCGGGATCAATCCGAGGATCACTTATTCATTCTTGATTTTGGTTTATTGAAAATAAATTCATTCTTTCTTTGTGCATTTTTTCTAGGTGTAGTGCATCTTATCTAGCCAAAAAAGTCAATTTTCCATCAGGCTATCGAATGGAATTCACGCACCAACACCCCATTACGTCCCATTACGTAGTGGAATGGAATCAAGAAGTCCTTATAGGCAATTTTTTGTATTCCACTACTCGAATCCTTTTGGGAATCTTCCCAAGAATCCTAAAGGCAAACATTTCTAGCACTTTTGGTTTAGAAAACGGAATTTCCAGATGTTTAGAATCAAGCAAGTATCCAAAGGCCTTTTCCTACGTTTGCTTATGCTCGAGAAAAACTAATCGAGTTATATCCGACAAATCAAATACAAGATTTTCTCCTTTTTGTTGATCAGGCGACACCCAGATTTGAACTGGGGAAAAAGGATTTGCAGTCCCCCGCCTTACCGCTCGGCCATGTCGCCAAACAAAAAGAATCCCTTACGAAATAGATGAGAATAGTCTCTCTTTCTTTGGCTGGGATGTGCCATTCTTTATCTTTAATTTCTTTCTTTTTTATTTCACTTGGATTTTTCATTTTGAATCCCATTTTCGGTAATCCCTTTCCCGAAATAAACCCATCGTTTTTTGTTTTTTTGTATTGGGTCCATTCCTTTGGTTATATGTTTATATGGATAGTATCTAAAAACATAAATATCCAAAAACTTTCCCTCTCATTTATTTTGTATATTAAAAAAAAACTTAATGTGATTTTTCCGTTACCAAAGTCCATAAGTCGGGGCAAATTGGAACCATTAACTATGAAATGTAACTTGAAATTGATGACTGATTCTCGTATTTGAATTGACAATTTTAGATTCCTAATCCCTATTTTAGAACCCCTAGTATATATTTATACTATATAATAATATTCTATATTATATATATAATAATATAAGAAAATATATCTATTAATAAAAAATATATCTATTAATAAGCTATTATTAGATATATAAGCTAATAATATATAAATTGATATATGGTTAGTTAACTAAACTAACCCATATTAAGTCTTTTCAATAAACCTTTCCATACAATTTCCATTTTGTTTGCAATTAAAATTCGATGGAAACCCCTGAGCAGAAATGCTTATCCAAATAGCTAATCGACCATCTTCCCCCTATATGATATGATCCCCATATCAAATTCTCAGTAAATTGCCGTGCTTCCATTTTCTTTTTCCTTGAATAGGAAATTGACTATAAAATAACAATTTAGCTATAGTGCGGTATGTGCGGTCTCGACTCCACCTTCAATAAAAAAGAAGGAGGAAACATATCTATAGAAACATATAATATAGTTATCTAGGCACATGTATTTAATAAATACAAGCAAGCCCTATTCATTACTATGTCACCCGCTTTGTTTGATTGATCCTATTTCGTGGACTCAAAGCGATTTCCTGCGAGATGAAATCTCTCTTTGCTGCGAATCTTAATAAAATAAAATTAAGATTTATAAGTGAAGTAATAAAAAGATATTAACTCTATATAATATATATATATATATTTATGATTCTTTCTTTATCTCATCAAACAAATCGAATTTTCAATTCATTTCTTTTTCTGTTATCTAATGATTGGAATAGGGAATATCGTAATAATAGTTTAAATTGAATCAATTTTTTTATATTATCTCTAAATATGCAAAACTCCCTAAGTCTAAGTGGCATTTAGCAATTCTTTTTCATTTTTTTATTTTATCTTTTTTATCTATTATAAAAATTCCAATTGGAATAGAAAATTGTCTTTATTCCTCTGTTCCTATTCAGGAGTTAGATACAATTTCATGTGATTTCGTAATCTGAATAGAAAAAATTCCATTATTGTTAGATGAATCCATATGATTTGATGAAGA